TGTGTTATCAAATGTATTATTTTTCTAAAAAAAATAAAAAAAGAACTTTCAAAAATAAATCCAATTTTGTTATTTCGATTAAGAAAAGTCGAAAGAGATGAATCGAATGAAATGAAAGAAGAAAAAGATTCAAAAATAAACAATAAGATAATTCACGAATCATTTAGTGAAATTGTAGCTCCGAGTTACACAAATTCTTCATTGACCGAAAAAAAAATCAAGGATTTAACTCATAGAACAAGTACAATTCGAAGTCAAATTGAAAGACTGACAAAAGAGAAAAAAAAAGTGACTCAAAAAATAAATGTTAGTTCTAACAAAAGAAGTTATAATACTAAAAGATTTGAAAAATGGCAAATATTCAAAAGAAAAAATGCTCGATTAATTTGTCAATTACTCCCTTTTTTCAAAATTTTCATTGAAAGAATCTACACGGATCTAATTTTATCTATCATTAATATTCCGAGAATGAGTACAGAACTTTTTTTTGAATCAACAAAACAAATTATTGATAAATCTCTTGACAATAATGAAAAAAATCAAGAAAGAATTAATAAACAAAAGACAAATCCAATTACGTTTATTTCGACTCTAAAAAAGTCACTTGATATTATTAGTAATAATCAAACAAATTCATATATGTTTTATGACTTATCCTACGTGTCACAAGCACATGTATTTTATAAATTATCACAAATTCAAGTTAGTAACTCGTCTAAACTTAAATCGGTTTTTCAATATCAAGGAATCCCTTTTTTTCTTAAGCCTGAAATAAAGGATTATTTTGAAAAACAAGGAATGGTTCATTCAAAATTAGGGGATAATAAATTTCCAAGTTCTAAAAGGAATCACTGGAAAAACTGGTTAAGAGGACAGTATCAATACAATTTATCCCAGATCGGATGGTCTAGATTAATACCCCAAAAATGGCGAAATAGAGTTAATCAGCGTCGTATAGGGAAAAAGGAAAATTTTATGAAACGGCATTCATATGAAAAAGACCTATTAATTGATTCCAAAAAACAAAAACAATTTGAAGTATATTCATTATATAATCAAAAAGAGAATTTTAAAAAATACTCTAGATATGATATTTTATCATATAAATTTCTTTATTTTGAAAATAAAAAGGAAGGCTTTTTTTATAGATCTCCGTTTCAAAAAAATAACAACCAAGAGATTTCTTATAACACACATGAAAAAGCAAGCCTTTTTAATATGCTTAGTAACATCCCTATCAATAATTATCTAGGAAAGGTTGATATTATATATATCGAAAAAAAGGCCGATAGAAAATATTTTGAGTGGAAAATTCTCAATTTTTATCTTAGACAAAAAGGCCATATTGACACCTGGATCACGATCGAGACCAATAGCAATCAAAATCTTAAAATTCGTACTAATTATTCTCAAATAATTCCTAAAAAAATTTTTTTTTATCTTATGATGATTCCCGAAAAAAATTCAACAAACTCCCACAACGGATTTTTTGATTGGATGGGAATGAATGAAAAAATGCTAAAGCGTCCCCTATCGAATCTGGAACCTTGGTTCTTCCCAGAATTTGTGTTACTTTATAATGCATATAAAACGAAACCTTGGTTTATACCAACCAAATTCCTCCTTTTAAATTGGAATAGAAATGAAAACAATAGTAGTGAAAATAAAAAGATCAATGAAAAGGAAAAAGGAAGGCTTTTGATGCCATCAAATAAAACTAAAAAGCATCAAAATCAAGAAAAAAAAGAACCCACAACCCCAGGAGATCATAAACCTGTTCTCTCACAACAAAAAGATAGTCAAGAAAATTATGCAAAATCAGACATAAAAAAAGGGAAAAAGAAAAAACAATACAAAAGCAATACGGAAGCAGAACTAGATTTGTTCCTAAAACGTTATATGCTTTTTCAATTGAGATGGAGAGCTATTTTGAATCAAAGAATGATCAATAATATCAAGGTATATTGTCTCCTGCTTAGACTGATAGATCCGAGAAAAATTACTATATCCTCGATTCAAAAGAGAGAAATGAGTTTGGATATAATGCTAATTCAGAAAAATTTAACTCTTACAGAATTAATGAAAAAGGGAATATTGATTATAGAACCCATTCGTTTGTTTGGAAAAAACGATGGACAATTTATTATGTATCAAACCATAGGTATTTCGTTGGTTCATAAGAGTAAGGACCAAACTAATCAAAAATACCAAGAACAAAGAAATGTTTCGAAGAATGATTTTGATAAAGCTATTTCACCACATCAAAGAATAGTTGGAAATAGAAATTTTGATTTGCTTGTTCCTGAAAATATTTTATCATTTAGACGTCGTAGAAAATTGAGAATTCAAATTTGTTTCAATTCAAAGAAGAAAAATGATGTAGATATAAATCCAGTATTTTGGAATGGAAAGAACATAAAAAACAGCAGCCAAGTTTCGTATGACAATAACCATCTTGATAGAGAGAAAAATCAATTAATAAAATTAAAGCTCTTTCTTTGGCCTAATTACCGATTAGAAGATTTAGCTTGTATGAATCGTTATTGGTTTGATACCAATAATGGAAGTCGTTTCAGTATATTAAGGATCCATTTGTACCCACCATTAAAAATTCGTGGATAATATACTTTTTCTATATATCATAATATCATATCCTATAACCTATATATAATATAGGTTATATGAAAGTAAACAAATAGACCGATCACATGTCACACATTTCATTTTAATATCCAAGATGAAATCAATAATGTCTCAATTAGGTCTCGAAATGAATCAACAGAACCTTCTTCATTTTAGACCTAAAATATTCGCTGCCAAAATGTACCAATCCCTTTCTATCCCTATTGAACTCCAATTTGAAATTGGATTGATTTGAATTCAAAAAATTAGGAATTTAAAAAAAATTCGGATTAGCTTATTGTATATACCACATTCGAATTAATGGCATTATTATTACTGATCAGTAAAATCCATATCTGGAAAAAGGAAGAGGGGCATTTTTTTTTATGGTAAAAAATTCATTCATTTCGGTTATTTCTCAAAAAGAAAACGAAGAAAACAGAGGGTCTGTTGAATTTCAAGTATTCAGTTTAACTACTAAGATAAAGAGACTTACTTCACATTTGGAATTGCACAAAAAAGACTTTTCGTCTCAGAGAGGTTTACGGAAAATTTTGGGAAAACGTCAACGACTGCTGGCCTATTTGGCAAAAAAAAATAGAGGACGTTATAAAGAATTAATTGGAGAGTTGGATATTCGAGAGATCAAAACTCGTTAATTTGAAGCGTGATACCATTATTTGAGCTTAATCGTTTAAATTTTGATGAACTTCTTTTTACTTTCAGCAATGCATGGAAGAATGACTCGGGAAAAAACTTATGATTGCACCAACTACAAGAAAAGACCTCATGATAGTCAATATGGGACCTCACCACCCATCAATGCATGGTGTTCTTCGACTGATCGTTACTCTCGATGGTGAAGATGTTATTGACTGTGAACCGATATTGGGTTATTTACATAGAGGGATGGAGAAAATTGCGGAAAATCGAACAATTATACAATATTTGCCTTATGTAACACGTTGGGATTATTTAGCTACTATGTTCACAGAAGCAATAACCGTAAATGGACCCGAACAGCTAGGCAATATTCAAGTACCTAAAAGGGCTAGCTATATAAGAACGATTATGTTGGAATTGAGTCGTATCGCTTCCCATTTGTTATGGCTCGGTCCTTTTATGGCAGATATTGGGGCACAGACCCCTTTCTTCTATATTTTTCGAGAACGAGAATTGATATATGACCTATTCGAAGCTGCTACCGGTATGCGCATGATGCATAATTATTTTCGTATCGGAGGAGTCGCTGCTGATCTGCCTCATGGATGGATAGATAAATGTTTAGATTTTTGCGATTATTTTTTAACCGGGGTTACTGAATATCAAAAGCTTATTACACGGAATCCTATTTTTTTAGAACGAGTTGAAGGCATCGGGATTATTGGAGCAGAAGAAGCAATAAATTGGGGTTTGTCGGGCCCAATGCTACGAGCTTCCGGAATACAATGGGATCTTCGTAAAGTTGATCGTTATGAGTGTTATGACGAATTTGATTGGGAGATTCAATGGCAAAAAGAAGGGGATTCATTAGCTCGGTATTTAGTACGAATCAGTGAAATGACAGAATCTATAAAAATTATCCAACAGGCTCTGGAAGGAATTCCAGGGGGGCCGTATGAGAATTTAGAAATCCGACGTTTTGATACAACAAAAGACCCGGAATGGAACGATTTTGAATACCGATTTATTAGTAAAAAGCCTTCTCCAGGTTTTGAATTGTCCAAGCAAGAACTTTATGTAAGAGTCGAAGCACCAAAAGGAGAACTGGGAATTTTTCTGCTAGGAGATCAGAGTGTTTTTCCTTGGAGATGGAAAATTCGACCGCCGGGTTTTATCAACTTGCAAATTCTTCCTCAATTAGTTAAAAGAATGAAATTGGCTGATATTATGACGATACTAGGTAGCATAGATATCATTATGGGAGAAGTTGATCGTTGAAATGATAATTGATACAACAGAAATACAAGCTATCAATTCTTTTTCCAGATTGGAATTCTTAAAAGAAGTCTATGGGATCATATGGATGCTGGTCCCTATTTTGACTCTTGTATTAGGAATCGTATTAGGTGTACTAGTAATTGTTTGGTTAGAAAGAGAAATATCTGCAGGAATACAACAACGTATTGGACCCGAATACGCTGGGCCTTTGGGAATTCTTCAAGCTTTGGCAGATGGTACAAAACTACTTTTCAAAGAAAATATTCTTCCATCTAGAGGAGATACTCGTTTATTCAGTATCGGGCCATCCATAGCAGTCATATCCATTTTATTAAGTTATTCAGTAATTCCTTTTAGTTATCGCCTTATTCTATCTGATCTTAATATTGGTGTTTTTTTATGGATCGCCGTTTCAAGTCTTGCTCCCATTGGGCTTC